AGTAATGAATAAACTAATATAAGCAAAAAATCGCAAATATCCCTGATCATAAGACATATAATTGTCACTATAAATAAGAACCAAAACTCCAACAGTAGTAATTAATATTAATATAATAGAAGTAAGTGGGTCAACCAAATAGCCAAATTCTAAAGAAAAGTCATTATTTATAGTCCAAGACCATATAGATAGATAGATAGAAGGTTTATTTATTTGTTGAATAACTAGATAAGTTGAAAAAAGCATAACTATACTTAACAATAAAACACTTGGAAAAACCCACATACGGCGAAGATCTTTTGTTGCCGTTGGAAAAAGTAAAAGTCCTACTCCTATTAATATCGGAACTGGAAGTGAGATTAAAGCTATAATCCATGAATATTGATATATATATTCCATAAAAATAAATTCAAAAAGTCTTTTTATTTTTATCTTAATTAATTGTTTCTGATTTACCGGTTCTTATTTCTTTTGAAATGATAAGGGGTCAGTTAATAAAATAAAAACTTAAAATAGACAAAATAAAATCTAGAATTTTATAATTATTCTGAATCTTTTTCAACTATTTTAAATATTTCAAATAAAGAAGTTAAAATTTGTCAAATGATATGAACAAATTACTATTGAAAACGATGAAAAAAAAGTACTATATAGTAATATTGATATTAAATATTAATATTCAATTATTATATTATTATTAAGTCAAATTTGATGAATATCCAAAAAATGAAAATGGAAATCTCCATTTTCATTATTATTTCGTATTACACTAATTTATATATTGATAAAGCAAAGATAAATAATTATACCAAAACCAGTATTTGATCTGAATCAGAAAAAAAAACCTAACTTATCCCCAATAAAGTTATTTCTTTTGGGGTTATTCTGAAAATTTATTTTGGAACTAATTGATTGTCTTTTATTGTAATATAATTTTAATATTAGACTTTTATTTTTTTAGAAAAGGCTCTGATCTCCAAACTCTGACATCCAAAATTTAACTTTAACATAAAATTAAAAGGAGGAATTACTAAGATATCTTTTAGAAAATTATTTATCTTGGCGTTTTTAGTTTTTAAGAGATAACAGATTAAGTACTAGTCTCTTGCACATTTTAAAATTAAAATTATATATACTCTTGCTCTTTTTGGGAGCTTGACCAATTAAATTAATAATTCATAGAAAAGAAAAAAAATAGTAATTTTTTTACTTAGATTTAATATTTTTTTATTTTTTTATATTAATTTAATACAAGGGGTTGGTTTAGTAAAACTTTGGATCTTTTTTATTATGTATTTTTGCCCTTTTTATTACCTATAAATCAATGTAGGACGACAAAAAGAAACTAGACAGAGATATAAAATAGAGATATAAAGAAAGGTATAATCTTTTTGTTTGTATTTTTTTGTTTTTATTTGATTATCATATCAACGTTAATCTATTAGATTTATATGGCATAGCAAATTTCAATTTTATAGATATGGGTTTGAATGAGGATATAAGAGGACCAATAAACTAAATATGAATTATTCGATATTGTCGGGAATAGAAAAAATAAAAATCTTTTTTATTTTATTTTATTATTTTTTTTTGTTCCCCGTACTTTTTTTATTTATTTAGTTACGCTATTTTTCTATATTCATATTTTTATGAAGGGAGTACAATCTAGAAAATAAATAGATAGCTAGATAATTAATAAGAAAAAAACAATTGGTTTTGAACAATAGATGTCTTTGACATCCAACTATAGGGATTAAAAACTTATTATAATTTTTAATGGCAGTTCCGAAAAAACGTACTTCTATCTCAAAAAAGCGGATTCGTAAAAATATTTGGAAAAAGAAAGGATATTGGGCAGCATTGAAAGCTTTTTCGTTAGGTAAATCTCTTTCTACAAGGAATTCAAAAAGTTTTTTTTATGCAACAAATAAATAATCAAAGATTGGAATAATCTGAGTTGTTCTGACTCGAAAAGCAGTCAGTCTTATTTGTTTATAATTGGAGATTTTTATAATTTTTTATAAGTTAAAAAAAAAAATTTATAAAAATTTGTATTATATTCTTAAGTAAATTCTTAAGTAATATAGTACTACATTTTAGAATTTTAGAATGAAAATTAATATTTTATACTTTAAAATAAAATACAAATACTTAATTTATATAAAATAAAATCTTAATTTTAAATAATACTCAAAAGATTATAAAAACTATAAATTATNNAAAAAATATCTAAATAGAAATAAAAGGAAAAATGGATATTCTCTAATGTTTTGTTTTGACCGAATCAATAGCAATAGTAAATTGAAGTGGTTTCGCTTTTATAATAAAAAAAGGATTCTTGTGTCTACTAAATTTAAATTATATAAATTTAAATATAAATTATAATACTATACTCTTTTGTTTGAAAAAAGAATAAACGCAAGCACAGGATTAACGTTTCTTTTGAATATGCTTTATTGTTTTTAGGGTGGGGAAAATAAGAATCCCCATCGATTCAAGAATAAAAGATTTTTCTCTTTTATTACTCTTTTATTATTTTATACCATAAAAAAATAACTATAGTATTTAGTATATCTAATATACTTAATTAAACTAATTATAGAAGAATATATATATAATTTGTAATCAAAATTAATTAATTAAGTTTAAAATGTGTTTTAAAATTCTCTAAACCATTTTTTCTATAAATTATTATTACTATATATCCCTAATTTTTAATTTAAGCAAATTCAATTAAGAAAAACCCTTTTTTAAGTGATTATACTAAAAATACGATTATATAAAAAATACACCAATTTTAGACCCTATGTTTCCACTGAAAGATCAATCAACAAATATATATTTCTATAATTAATATAGAAATATATACTTAAGTAATATACATAAATTGATTTATAAAATAAAAATGATTTTTTTTTTTTAAGTACGCTACAATTATGATATGAAATACGATATACTTATGATATAAGTTGAAATCTTTTATTACATAATATACCTAGCCTGGCCCAAAACCTACCAATATTTTGTTTGCTAAATCTTAAGACAAATTCTCTACACAATTAAAACCAACACTGACATTTAATACAAAGCTATGCAAAGAGTTACAATCCCCTGCATATATTAACAAAATCGTGATACATAAAAATAGGATTTTTATGTCATCGAAAAAATGCATTTTTTAAGATTCATAAAATAAATCAGTAAGAAATGAATTATTAAAAAACTAAGTCAAAAGAAAATGCAAGTCATAAAGAACGTTTTGAGTTCAATCCATAGATTGAGGTGAGGTTATAACTATCCAGTTAGATTTTATTCGAGCATAAAAAAAGAAAGTATTTTAAAATCCCAGTAGTTAAGTTAAATAAAACGAACATTCTAACACTATAACTAAAAAATAGACCAATAAAAATACGGATTATTATTAAAATCGTTACGTTAAAATTCTAATTTTTAAAAAAGTTTTTATTCAACAATTTTTATTTTAATCTTTCCTAAATTCTTTCCTAAATATATATAATATATATTGAATTGACTACTTCAATCTCGACGATTGAATAAAAATAGGTTATTATAATTTAGAACAAGCCGCTATGGTGAAATCGGTAGACACGCTGCTCTTAGGAAGCAGTGCTAGAGCATCTCGGTTCGAGTCCGAGTGGCGGCATGACATATTCTAAAAGAATAAGTCCTATATGGAATTCAATTCCCAATTTTAATTCCTATCCTAAAAATTGGGAATTGAGGAACTTTCCTTTATTTTAATTTAAAATTGTTTATGATATTTTCAACTTTAGAGCATATATTAACTCATATATCCTTTTCGGTCGTTTCAATTGTAATTACAATTCATTTGATAACCTTATTAGTCGATGAAATCGTAGGACTATATGATTCGTCAGAAAAGGGGATGATGACTACTTTTTTCTGTATAACAGGATTATTAATTACTCGTTGGATTTATTTAGGATATTTACCATTAAGTAATTTATATGAATCATTAATCTTTCTTTCATGGAGTTTCTCCATTATTCATATGGTTCCGTATTTTAAAAAGTATAAAAACTATTTAAATTTAAACGCAATAACCACGCCAAGTGCTATTTTTACCCAAGGTTTTGCTACTTCGGGCCTTTTAACTGAAATGCATCAATCCGAAATATTAGTACCAGCTCTCCAATCCCATTGGTTAATGATGCACGTAAGTATGATGGTATTGGGCTATGCAGCTCTTTTATGCGGATCATTATTATCACTAGCTCTTCTAGTCATTACATTTCGAAAATTCCTAAGGATTTTTAGTAAAATCAATAATCTCGTAAATGAGTCGTTTTCCCTGGGCGAGATTCAATACGTGAGAGAAAAAAATAATCTTTTACCAAACACTTTTTTTCTTTCTTCTAGGAATTATTACAGGTTTCAATTGATTCAACAATTGGATCTTTGGAGTTATCGTATTATTAGTCTAGGGTTTATCTTTTTAACCATAGGTATTCTTTCGGGAGCAGTATGGGCTAATGAAGCATGGGGATCATATTGGAATTGGGATCCGAAGGAAACTTGGGCATTTATTACGTGGACCCTATTTTCAATTTATTTACATACTCGAACAAATAAAAATATTGAAAGTGTAAATTCCGCAATTGTAGCCTCGATGGGCTTTTTTATAATTTGGATATGCTATTTTGGGGTTAATTTATTAGGAATAGGGTTGCATAGTTATGGTTCATTTACATTAACATCTAATTGAATTAAAGATAAAGAAAGGACTTGATAAATAGAAAATAAACATAAGACAGCATAAGTGTATAAAATAAAACTTCGTGTAATCCAGGGAGAACCCTTTGATTTGATCCAAAGGGTTCTCCCTGGATTACATACCTGGTTATAATAAACTTCCAATTTATTTTACTCAAACTTAGGAGAAAAAAAAGGACTTATTTTTAAGTGTCGAACAAACACTTTTTAAAATCATATGATTGATTTATGTTTGCTTTTTTGGTTTACTCACAAAAATGATGGATAAAAAGAATTAGATAGAAGAGCTTCGACTTTGTCAACTGATAATGAGAAAACGAAATCTGGATAAATACCAATAGCTATTACGGGTAAAAGAATAGAGATCGAAACAAAAAATTCTCGCGGCCCAGAATCGACAAAATAAGAGTTTGTCGCAGTAAAAAGCTTGTATCCATAGAACATCTGTCGTAACATAGATAATGAATAAATAGGAGTTAATATCATTCCAATTGCCATTACAAAAGTAATTAGTATTTTTGTCATTAAAAGATATTTTTGGCTAGTAAGTATTCCAAAAAATACTATTAATTCTGCAACAAAACCGCTCATGCCCGGTAATGCAAGAGAAGCCATTGATAAGATACTGAAAGTCGTAAATATTTTTGGAATTGTGATAGCCATTCCACCCATTTCATCGAGATAAGCAAGACGTATTCTATCATAACTCGTTCCTGCCAAGAAAAAAAGCGCCGCGCCAATAAATCCATGAGAGATTATTTGTAAAATGGCTCCATTAAGTCCTGTATCGTTTATAGAACCAAGTCCTATAATTATGAAACCCATATGAGATACAGAGGAATAAGCTATTCTTTTTTTTAAATTACGTTGACCAGGAGATGTTGAAGCTGCATAGATTATTTGAATTGTGCCGACTATCATCAACCAAGGAGAAAATATAGAATGTGCGTGAGGTAATAATTCCATATTGATCCGAATCAATCCATACGCTCCCATTTTTAATAAAATTCCAGCTAGAAGCATACAAGTACTGTAATGTGCCTCTCCATGAGTGTCTGGTAACCAGGTATGTAAGGGTATAATCGGCGATTTGACAGCAAAAGCAATAAAAAATCCAATATAGAATAGCATTTCGAGTGCTACAGGATACGATTGATTAGCTGATGTTTCAAAATTTAATGTTGGTTCATTAGAACCAGATAAACAAATACCTAGAATTCCCATTAATAAAAAGGCGGAACTTCCTGCAGTATACAAAATAAATTTTGTAGCTGAATACAAACGTTTCTTTCCTCCCCACATGGCTAGAAGTAGATAAACTGGAATTAATTCTAATTCCCACATGATGAAAAAAAGTAAAAGGTCTTGAGAAGAAAATGGTCCTATTTGACCGCTATACATTGCTAACATCAGGAAATGGAATACTCGGGATTCTCGAGTAATTGGCCGAGCCGCTAAAGTAGCTAAAGTAGTGATAAACCCCGTCAGCAAAATAGGTCCTATCGAAATTCCATCTATTCCCAATCTCCAGGAAAAATCCAAAAAATCGATCCATTTATAATCCTCTGTCAGTTGGATTAATGGATCGTCCAATTGGAAATGATAACCGAATGCATAGGTTGTTAGAAGGAGTTCGATTATACATATACAAAGAGTATACCACCTAATTACCTTATTTCCTCTATGAGGAAGAAAGAAAATTAGGGAACCTGCAAATATTGGCAAAACTACAATTATCGTTAACCAAGGAAAATAATTCGTGGTAAAAACAAGATACACTTGGACCAGAAAAACCCGTGCTCAATATATAATATATTGAGCACGGGTTTTTGTCGGTAAAGGCAAAAAAAAGAAAATTGTAGTCGTATTCAAGTAGGTTTTTGGAAAATATCAATAAGCTAGACCCATACTTCGAGTTGTTTCATGCCACAAATAAACTCGAACACTCAAGAAATCCGTTGGACAGGCAGATTCACATCTTTTACAACCCACACAGTCCTCTGTTCTTGGAGCAGAAGCTATTTGTTTAGCTTTACACCCATCCCAAGGTATCATTTCTAATACATCTGTGGGGCAAGCTCGGACACATTGAGTACACCCTATACACGTAGCATAAATCTTTACTGAATGTGACATTGGATCTATAATCTTTTTTTTCTTTTTTAATAATAAATTTTCGATCTAGTAAACTTGTATGTAAATGAATCATATATTTAGATACCAGATGAATCAATGATTTATATTTGCCAGAATTTTGATAATCAATCTACTTCCGGCTCGACTCATGGGAGAGAACTAAGATACTTTGATTTCTTATATTTTCGCAAACATGATCATACATTATGTATAATACATACTAAATTCGAATTTATGAATATTCTAATTTGTATGGTTAATACTACTTATCATTCATATTACTACTGATCATTCATACTACTTATTCAACAAATTCGATTGATTGATACGAGTTGATTTTCTGTTACGATAAATTGACGAAACAATAGCTGGTCCAATGGCTGCTTCAGCGGCTGCAATGGCTATAACAAAAATGGAGAAAATATTTCCTTTTAATTGGCGACTATCAACAAAATCAGAAAATGTTACGAAATTTATATTAACCGCGTTCAGTATAAGTTCAAGACACATAAGAGCTCTAACCATATTTCGGCTGGTGATCAATCCATAGATACCGATAAAAAATAAGTAGGCACTCAAAACAAGTACATGTTCGAGCATCATTGACCAACTCCTTATCAATTTCGATTCATTTCAATATAATATGAACAATAATAGAAAAGATTCAATTGACTATAATATAAAAAAAGTACGGAAGAAAGAAATATATTGGTAATAGATCGAATAAAAGAATTTTTATTTTATATTTTAAACATAAACAATTTTAAATTCTAATTGAAGGTAAATAATTGTGATAACACAGAATGGAGTTTATTTTGGATTGCTGTTACCAATTTTATAGATTTATTATTGGCGCGCCACGGTAATTGCACCTATCAAAGCCGCTAAAAGAATTATCGAGATGAATTCAAATGGAAGAAAAAAATCCGTTGATAAATGAATTCCAATTTGTTGACTATTACTTATCAAATCGTGTTCTATAATCTGGTTTAATCTTGTAGTCCAAATAATCCCGTACCATGATATATCCGTAATAGTAGTTATTAGTAAACCAAAAATACTTGTACAAATCAGCAAAGTAAACCCATTCCCAACGGTCCAAAGATTAAAATCTTTGTAATATTCTGAACCATTCATGAACATCACAGCAAATATGATTAAAACATTTATAGCTCCCACGTAAATAAGGAGTTGTGCGGCGGCTACAAAATATGAATTTGATAGAATATATAATAAAGATATAGAAACAAGAACTAATCCCAGCGAAAAGGCAGAATAAATTGGGTTGTTAAGTAATACTACTCCTATACCTCCTAAGATAAGACCTAATCCCAGAAAGACTAAAAGAAAATCATGTATTGGTCCAGGCAAATCCATTATATGTAAAATAAGAGGTAAATAAATCGAAATGTTTTTCATGACCTTATTGAGACCAGACCAGAAAAAATTGTTGATGATTCATAAGAAATTTCTAATTGAATTAAATCCTAAGGGGTGTGAATTAATGTGGGGTACAGTTATTGGACTAATTTCATGTTTTATATGAATAGAGTCTGAATAGAGTAGTTCGAATACGAAACTATACATTTCGAAATAATGTCAGATATAGTAATTAATGATAATGAATTTTCAACCCTTTCAATCCAAATTACGACGTACTTCTTACTAACCAATCAATAGTTGAGGTTTGTAGTTATTGAGACCAAACAAAAGGAAAAAACTCATTTATTTAATGACCCCTAGTAATTCAAGATCTTTTTTTCATCAAGGATTTATTTATTTTTTTATTTGAGGAGAATTCAAAATTGTTCGAATTGTATAATCGTCAATTACTGACATTGGTAAACGACCTAGGGCAATTTGATTATAATTCAATTCGTGACGATCATAAGTAGAAAGTTCATATTCTTCAGTCATTGATAAACAATTTGTTGGACAATACTCAACACAGTTACCACAAAATATACAGATTCCGAAATCAATACTGTAATTAAGTAATCGTTTCTTGCGAATATCAGTTTCCAATTTCCAATCAATGACGGGCAGATCTATAGGGCAGACACGAACACATACTTCACAAGCAATACATTTATCAAATTCAAAATGGATTCGACCGCGGAAACGCTCCGTGGCGATTACCTTTTCATAAGGATATTGAATAGTTATGGGTAAACGATTTACGTGGGATAAGGTAATCATGAAACTCTGACCTATGTACCTTGCAGCTCGTACTGTTTGTTGACCATAATTCATGAACCCGGTTATCATAGGGAACATATTGTGAATATATTATGAATAATTTTATGTTTGTTTATTTCTCTTGTTTGATCCAAGTTGAGAATATAGGATATCATCTTCTTTTACAGTGAAAAGAGTTGGGAAGAAGTTGTTAATAATAGATTACCGAGAGAAATAGGTAAAAGAAATTTCCATCCAAGATTCAATAGCTGGTCCATTCTTAGCCTAGGTAAAGTCCATCTTGTTGTGATAGGAATGAACAAGAACAAATAAGTTTTAGCTAATGTAATAAACATACTAATTGTCGGTTCAAAAACACCATATGTTTTATTTATTTCAAAAAAATCAAAAACAAATATGTACGGAATAGAGATATTCCAACCGCCCAAGTAAAGAACTGTTACAAATAATGAAGAAACTAATAGGTTTAGATAGGAAGCAACGTAAAATAAACCAAATTTGATACCCGAGTATTCGGTTTGATAACCTGCTACTAATTCTTCTTCTGCTTCTGGTAAATCAAAAGGTAATCTTTCACATTCTGCTAGGGAAGAAATTAGAAAAATAATAAACCCTATAGGTTGACGCCACAAATTCCATCCCCAAAAACCATATTTTGATTGTGCCTCAACTATATCAACTGTACTTGAACTATTAGATAATCATAGTCGGTGATACCATCACTGTTACCATCGCTAGTCCAGAACCGTACATGAGATTTTCACCGCATACGGCTCCTTGAGGACCATAAATAAATCTAGGGATCAGGTCAATATTATTTTATCTTGATATGTTTATACGATGGATAAGGTAAAAATTTATTGTACGATCCCGAATTAGACCAATTTAATTCTGTCTGTTCTGCTTTCATTATTATATATGTATAATAATATAATAATGAAAAATAGAAAAATCAAAGTACTTCTGAATTGATCTCATCCTTTATTTAATGATTTCAATAATAATTTCAATTTTTCTTTGTTGAGTAATAACTTATTTCTTCAATGAAATACTCCTTCTAACTTATAAAAATTGAAATAACTCGTCCTTTTCACTTATGAAAAAGAATTATACATTAATTTAGAAGTTATGATATGAATTCTATCTATATCTATATAAATATGGATATAGAAAGGAAAGGATAAAAGTATAAAGAAAGAATAAAAAAAATATTTTTTTCGTTTCTATTCTTCTTTCTGTTTCTGGAAAAAGGAGACTTACAAAATAAAAAAGAAATCAATAAAGGATTATTTCGTTTCCAATAGTCATTTATTTAATCGACGAATAGGAGCATACTCTGGATCGGAATCATCGGGAGTACTGCCTGATCATTTCTACCAACATAAAGCCTCAATTAATATTCTTTGTATATTATGCAGAAATATTCTTTTACATAATTTTCATTACTAATCCTTTGTGTATCTTGGTGTTTCTAACCATCCACTCGTTTTTGTTCAATCATCCGTTAAGGTAATACATGTATGAGAATACATACAAAGGATAGTGAAAACTCACTATGGTTGATCTTTTGAACCCGCTTCAAGTCAGGATGACGAATCACCCAATCTTGGGGCAACCGCTTTCTTATGCTTATGTTTATTTCCGCTCAACTCTCTAACTCTTATACATAGAAAATGAGACTCACTTTTTTTACTGCGAATTTATATTTATATAATATATATATTATATAAGCTGTTTTCTTTCACTCATATAACTATCTGATTTAGTTCATCCATCTGAATAATGAATAAAAAATGAAGATATTTACTCAAATTATTCCGCCTTTTTTCCTAGAAAGGAAGGAATAGAGACCACTTTATATCTTAACGAATCGCACGTAGAGATATTGATAATACACATAAAGTTAATGGTATTTCATAACTAATCGATTGAGCAGCAGCTCGTAGACCACCTAAAAAAGAATATTTATTATTTGAACCGTATCCTGACATAAGAAGGCCGATGGGAGCGATACTTGAAATGGCAATCCATAAAAAAACACCGATATTGAGATCCACTAAAACAAGGTGAGAACTAAAAGGAACTACTGAATAGCTTACTAAAATGGATATAACCGCAATGGACGGTCCGATACTGAATAAAAGAGTTTCTCCTCTAGCTGGAAAAATATTTTCTTTGAAAAGTAGCTTTGACCCATCTGCTAAAGCTTGAAGAACTCCCAAAGGTCCGGCGTATTCAGGTCCAATACGTTGCTGTATCCCTGCGGATATCTCTCTTTCTAACCATACAATTACTAGTACACCTATTGTGATTCCCAATACAGGAGTAAAAATAGGAATAAGGGTCCATATAATTCCATAGGTCTCTTTTAAAAATTCGAATCTAGAAAAAGAATTAATATCTTGTACTTCTGGTGTATCAATTATCATTTTAACGATCAACTTCTCCCATAATGATATCTATGCTACCTAATATTGTCATAATATCAGCCAATTTCATTCTTTTAACTAACTGAGGAAGAATTTGCAAATTGATAAAACCCGGCGGACGAATTTTCCATCTCCAAGGAAAACCACTCAGATCTCCTATCAAAAAGATTCCCAATTCTCCCTTTGGGGCTTCAACTCTCACATAGAGTTCTTGTTTCGGCAATTCAAATGTAGGAGAAGGTTTTTTACTAATAAATCGATAGTCAAAATCATTCCATTCTGGATTCCTTTCTCTATCAAAGTATCGGATTTCTAAATTCTCATATGGCCCCCCCGGAATTCCTTCTAGAGCTTGTTGAATAATTTTTATGGATTCTGTCATTTCACCAATTCGGACTAGATAACGAGCTAATGAATCTCCTTCGTTTTGCCACTGTACTTCCCAATCAAATTCGTCGTAACATTCATAACGATCAACTTTACGAAGATCCCATTGTATTCCAGAAGCTCGTAACATTGGTCCTGATAAACCCCAATTTATTACTTCCTCTCTACCAATAATGCCTACTCCTTCAACTCGTTCTAAAAAAATAGGATTTCGGGTAATAAGTTTTTGATATTCAGTAACTCCTATTAAAAAATAATCGCAAAAATCTAAACATTTATCTATCCAGCCGTGAGGTAAATCAGCCGCTACTCCTCCGATACGAAAATAATTATGCATCATTCTCATACCGGTGGCATCTTCAAATAGATCATATACTAATTCTCTTTCTCTAAAAATATAGAAGAAAGGAGTCTGTGCCCCAATATCTGCCATAAAAGGACCAAGCCACAACAGATGAGAAGCTATACGACTCAACTCCAACATAATTGCTCTTATATAGCTGGCTCTTTTAGGCACTTGGATATTTCCCAACAACTCCGGTCCATTTACCGTTATTGCTTCTGTGAACATAGTAGCTAAATAATCCCAACGTGTTACATAAGGCAGATATTGTATAATTGTTCGGTTTTCCGCAATTTTTTCCATTCCTCGGTGTAAATAGCCTAATATTGGTTCACAGTCAATAACATCTTCACCATCGAGAGTAACAATGAGGCGAAGAACACCATGCATTGATGGGTGGTGGGGACCCATATTTACTATCATGAGGTCTTTTCTTGTAGCTGGTATATTCATAAGGTTCTCTTTTTCCTCGATTCATTCTTTCATAAATTACTGAAAAGCGAAAATAAGTTCATTAAAATAAAAGTCAAGATCTAATAAATCAAATAATTCAATAATTCAAAAAGCCTCTTCAAATTAAAATTAACGTGTTTTTGATTCCCGAATATCTAACTGATTAATTAATTCTTTATAACGTATTCTATTTTTCTTTGACAAATAAGACAGCATCCTTTGGCGTTTTCCCAAAATTTTACGGAGGCCTCTCTGAGATAAATAGTCTTTTCTGTGCAATTCCAAATGGGAAGAAAGTTTGAGTATCCTATTACTGAGGCTTAGTATTTGAAATGCAACAGACCCCCTGTTTTCTTCTTTTTCTTCGTTTGAAATAACCGAAATGAATGATTTTTTTACCATAAAATGAAATCTTCCCCCCCCCCTCCCCGCCGGCCTTTATTGCTATTGCTAGATATTTTTATTGATCAATAATAATAATAATAATTATACTCATTTTTTTTTTTGGCATAGACAATACAATAATCTTAATTTTGTTAATAATTCCCAATTTTAAAATTGGATTCGAGTAGGTAAATAAAAAAAAAGATAGTTGTCTGCACTCACAAAAGATAAAAAATTATACCTAAAATTTAACAATAAACTAAGAAGATTTTTATATCATTTCTAGATATTGATATGTCATTGAATTATTATCATGTATTATAATGGAATGTAAAACAATACATGTGTGCATCTTTTTGTCTTCATATACGCAATAAAGTACGGTAAATAAAATCAATCCCTATTTCACTTTTTTCCAGTACACGGCTCAGTTCATTTTTAAATTGCGGATACATATGTACCCTTACCATACTGAAACGACTGCCATTATTGGTATCAAACCAATAGCGATTCATACAAGCGAAATCTTCTAATCGATAATTAGGCCAAAGAAAGAACTTTAATTTAATTAGTGTATTTTTATTTATTTTGCTTTTATTCAAAACTAGACTCCTTACCTTATTTTCATTACAAAAAAATGCATTGCTAGGCATACCATTTCTATTCCTAGAATTGAAACAAATTAGAATTCTCAATTCTTTACGATGTCTAGGGGATAAAATACTTTCAGGAACAAACAAATCATAATGATTTTTGTCTCTATTTTCAGTCATCTTTTGATGTTTTGAAATGAATTCATCAGAATTCTTCGTATCAACAAGGCCTTTTTTGCGATACCTTTGATTAATTGTGTGCTTACTCTTATGAACCAACGAGATACCTAGAGTTTGATACATAATAAATTGTCCTTCATTTTTTATAGACAGACGAACTGGTTCGATAAGTAATATTCCCCTTTTAATCAATTCTGTAAGAGTGAAATTTTTCTGAATCATTATAAGATCCAGATTTATTTCTCCCCTTTGAATAGAGGCTATAGTAATTTCTCTTAGGTTTATCGGTCTAAGCAGGGAACAATATATTTTGATGTTATCGATCATTTTTTTATTTAAAGAATCGTCCCATCTCAATTGAAAAAGCAAATATCTTTTTAGTAAGAAATAAGACTCCGCTTCCATGTTGGTCCTGGATTGTTTTTTATTTTTTTTAATCTTTGATACTACATAATTTTCTTCAATATCTTTTTCTTGGTTTGAGAGAGTTGATTCAAAATCTGTTTTGATTGTGCATTCTTTTTCTCCTTGATTTTGATTTTTTTTTTCTAATTCAAGATATTTTTTTTCATTTGAAAATATTGATAGAAAAATATCTCGTTTTTTCTTTCCTGTCGTTTTTTTATTTTCACTGGCATTTTCATTTACATTAAAATTTAAAAGTAGAAATTTGATTGGTATGTACCATGGTTTAATCTTATACGAAGTATAAAGTATCAAAAATTCTGGGAAAAACCAAAGTTCGAGATTCGATATGGGACAACTTAGTATTTCTTCATTCATTCTCATCCAATCAAAAAGTTTTTTTTTTTGATTGGATGGGTTCATTTCTTGATTTTGATGAATCGTGGGATAAAAAAGACCTTTCTTGTCGATTTTATCAATTATTTGATAATTATTAGCCCTAGTCTTAGTATATTTATTACTGTTGGTGTCACTATCCATATTGATCCAGGCCCTAATATCCATCTTCTTTCTAAGACAAAAATTGAGAATTATCCAATCAAAATCTTTTCTATCCGAATTGGTCTTTCTTTTTTTTCTATTTATAATATTATCTTCTACTAGATAATTATTGACAGGGATACCTACTAGCATATTAAAGATTTTTCGTTTATGTTCGTTGTAATTATAAAAAACCGCTTGGTTATGATTTACTTGTAATGGTAATCTATAAATAGACGAGTTTTTCTTATCTTCATAATTAATAAAATTATATGATAAAAGATCATATCTATATTGTTTTTTAACATTTTTTTTTTCGGATTTAAAGTTAATTAATGGGTTTTCTTCATATGAATCCCATTTTTTTAAATGGTTATTTTGAGGTATAGAGTGTTGATTTATGCTATTTCTACTTTTTTTTTTTTGTGGTACTAATCTAGACTGAGATAAATTATTTTGATAATAACCCTTTAACCAATTTTTCCATTGATTTATTTCAGAATTGGGGGGGTTCTTATGTCTCAATTCGAAATGAAATATTTTTTGTGTTCCAAGGAAATAATTTTTTATTTCATTCTTAAGAAAAAGAGATGCTCCATTATATTGAAAGACAGATCTTAATCTTAACTTATATAAATTCAAAAAGTTAAAAACCGGGCTTTGTGATAATTTGTAAAAGACATATGCTTGTGACAAATAAGATAAGTCACAAAAAGTTTGTAAGTTCTTATTATTAATATTAGAATTAGAAAGTGACTCTTTTATAGTCGAAATAAACTGCGTTCTATTTTGATTTGTTTTATCAATTTTCTCTTGATTTATTTCATTATTGTAAATATAGTTATTATAGGAATTATAGGAGCTATATTTATTAAAATCTTTTTTTCTTGATTCAAAAAAATAAAAAAAAAGTTGTCCATTTATTCTAGGAATATTACTGATAAATAAAAAGATATTTATATATATTCTTTCAATGAAAAATCTTATAAAATAATTTGATTTACGTATTAGTCTAATATTTCTTCTTTTTAATAGCCGCAAAATCTTTTTTGGTGATTCCACTCTTTTATCATCATAACTCATTTTGTTAGAACTAATATTTATATGTGGACTTATAAATCCTTTTTTGTTGTCTTTTGAAATTTTTTGTATTTGATTTATAATTGTGTTTGTTCTATCAGTTAAATCTTGTATTTTTTTTTTTGTTAATGAAAAAGTTGTCCAATTTGTAGATTGAATGTTAATGGACGGTTCATGAATTATTTCATTATCGATTATCAATTTTTTTTCTTTTTTGCTTTCACTCAATTCATATAGTTCTATTTCTCTTAATCCAACTAGTAGAATTGGGTTCATTTTTGAGAGTTCTTTTATTATTTTTTTTATAAATAGAATATTTGTAATAACCCATTTTCTTCTTTCTTTTGAGACATTTATAAATAATTTTGTTCTTTCTTTTAAAATTATTAGAATTCTAAAACACTTCTTTTTGAATTTTATAAGTTTTTTTTTGAGTTCTTTAAAAATAGGTTCAAAAAATGAAAGTTGTTTTCTGGGAGAACCAAAAGGAAGTTCAGTTTCCATTCCCCAAACTGTTAAAAAACAAAAATCATTTTGTTGTTCTTTTTTTTTCATTAGATCGTTATAATTGTTTCGTAGTTTTTGTAGCTTAAGCTTAGATTTGTGCCAAGGTTTCAGACGAAAAGGAAATAGGATCTTTATTTGAATACCGTCTATTAACCAGTTTTTTGGAAATTCTTTTTCTGCTAATTGAACACCATTATAGGTGCAGTTAACATGCACTTCTCTCTTCCAATCCTTTAAATCCTCCGACCATTCAGGAAATTGAAATAATAATATACGACCAATATTTTTAACTATTATCAATGAGGGTAATATAATATATTTTCTCAGAATTGATTGGGTTACTAACACAAAACCTCTTATTACTTGAGCAAATACAATGCTATCCCAGGTTTCCGCTATTTCTATACGTGCATTTTCTCTTCTTTTTTCTTTTTTAGTACTTTCTTTTTCTTTTTTCTCTTTATAATCATAGTCTGAAATTTGTAATTCTGACTTTTTCCATAGCCAATTTTTAAATTTTTTTTTTATCGACTCCGAAAAATCAAAAGAAAAATAAACGTCTTTGTCGATTCTGTCCAAAAAAGGAAGGGAATGTACATTTGCTTGAAAGGTTTTCCAAATAACTGTTTTACGCCTTTGAGCTCGCATTGAGCCTTTGATTATGTCTCGACGAAAATCCGATTGTTGTGAATAACGTATCAAAGCAATGTTGTCTGTTTCATCATTATTATTAGTATCTTGGGAATTACTATAACCATTGGTTTTTTCGATGTCATGATTAAAAATCACTACACGTTTGCGTTTTCTTGAACGAATCTGAGAATCCCTTCCCAAAGCTTCTTTATTTTCTCCCGCCTCTTGTTCCAAATCGTTGATTAATTTGTATGACCATTGCGGAACTTTTTTTTTTATTTCTTTTACCCCAATAGCTTGGTTTCTAATTGCTTTATTGTTAGGATCAGTTAGAAATCTTTCAAATAGAAATCTTATTTTTTTTTCTCGCACTTCTAAATCTAAATTGATTTTTATTTGTTTCTGTTCAGGAAGTAAATAAAATTCTTTAAAATTTAAACGTGAGGTTGGTTTTCCATTAAATTCATTGATTAAGT